AGATAAACAAACTAAAAATATATTTATTGTAAGGTCCCGAATTAGACCAATGAAATTCTGTCTGCTAGAGAATAGATTTCTAATAAACCGTGCTTCGGAATTGATCTCATCTTTTTTTTTAACCATTCAATTGTTCTTTGTTGAGTAATAACTTAATCCTTGAATAAAATATTTTTTTTTAGCAATTTTTATTAATAGATTAATAGAAATTTCAACCTATGATTTTTGATTACAAAAATTAGACATTCGTTCATGAATCAGGATAAGAATTATAATTCTTTAAAGTTCTATGATAGAAAATAAAAAAGCTGTCTTTGTTTTCTATTCTATTTTCCATTCTTTCTATTTTTTTGTTCCTATTCTCCTTTCTCATAAAAGGGGAGACGTAAAAAAGGGTAAAAGATTACTTCGTTCTTAATAGTTATTTACTTAATCGGGGATAGGAGCATACTCTGGATCGAAATCATGGGGAGTACTACTTGGTCGTTTCTACTAACTTAAAGCCCCAATTTGATTTTCTTGATGTCGAAATATTCGGTTGGATAATTTGCATTATTTACATTACTAATCCTTTTTGTATCTTGGTGTTCCTAATCATCCACTCTTTTTTGCTCAATCCTCTATTATTCTTATAGTAATACAACTATGGGAATAGATAGTAAAAATTTTCTCGAATTGGATCTTTTATTTTAAACCCGCTTCAAGCCATGATGACTAATGAATCAAGCTTGGGGTAAACAGTATAGACTTTTGTTTTATTTTCATTTAACTCTTGTACATAGGTAATGAGACTCCACTTTTACTGCGAATTTTTAAGCTGTTTTCTTTCACTCATATAACTATCTGGTTTAGTTCATTTAACTTTTTTCCTAGAAATGAAAAACGAAATAAGAGAAAGTTTATGTTTTAACGAATCACACGTAGAGATATTGATAACACACATAGAGTTAATGGTATTTCATAACTAATTGATTGAGCAGCAGCTCGCAGACCACCTAAAAAGGAATATTTATTATTTGATCCATATCCTGACATAAGAAGTCCAATGGGAGCAATACTTGAAATAGCAATCCATAAAAAAACACCTATACTGAGATCGGCTAGAACAAGATGATAACCAAAAGGAATTACTGAATAACTTAACAAAATGGATATGACAGCTAGGGAGGGGCCAATACTGAATAAACTAATATTTCCTCTAGATGGAAGAAGATTCTCTTTAAAAAGCAATTTTGTCCCATCCGCTAGAGCTTGAAGAATACCCAAAGGGCCCGCATATTCAGGGCCAATACGTTGTTGTATCCCGGCAGATATTTCTCTTTCTAACCAAACAATTACGAGTACACCTATTGTAATTCCTAATACAGTAGTTAAAATAGGGACAAACAGCCATATGATACCATAGATTTCTTTTAAGAATTCCAACCTAGAAAAAGAATTGATAGCTTCTACTTCTCTTGTATTAATTATCATTTCAACGATCAACTTCTCCCATAATGATATCGATGCTACCTAGTATCGTCATAATATCAGCCAATTTCATTCTTTTAACTAATTGAGGAAGAATTTGCAAATTGACAAAACCTGGTGGTCTAATTTTCCATCTCCAAGGAAAAACATTCTGATCTCCTATCATAAAAACCCCCAATTCTCCTTTTGGGGCTTCGACTCTTACATAAAGTTCTTGCTTTGACAATTCAAAAGTAGGAGAAGGTTTTTTACTAATGAATCGGTATTCAAAATCATTCCATTCGGTATTTCTGACTCCAGCAAAGCGCCGGGTTTCTAAATTCTCATAGGGCCCTCCCGGAATTCCTTCCAGAGCCTGTTGAATAATTTTTATAGACTCTGTCATTTCACTGATTCGTACTAAATAACGAGCTAATGAATCCCCCTCTTTTTGCCATTGGACTTCCCAGTCAAATTCGTCATAACACTCATAATTATCAACCTTACGAAGATCCCATTGTATTCCGGAAGCTCGTAACATTGGTCCTGATAAACCCCAATTTATTGCTTCCTCTTCACTAACAACGCCTACCCCTTCAACTCGTTCTAAAAAAATAGGATTCCGCGTAATGAGCTTTTTATATTCAGCAACCTCCCTTAAAAAATAATCGCAAAAATCCAAACATTTATCTATCCAGCCATGAGGTAGATCGGCGGCTATTCCTCCAATACGAAAATAATTATGCATCATTCGCATACCGGTGGCAGCTTCGAATAGATCATATATTAATTCTCGTTCTCGAAAAATATAGAAGAAGGGAGTCTGTGCACCAATATCTGCCATAAAGGGTCCAAGCCATAACAAATGAGAAGCTATACGACTCAACTCCAACATAATTACTCGGATATAGCTAGCTCTTTTAGGGACTTGAATATTTCCCAATCGCTCTGGTGCATTTACAGTTATTGCTTCTGTAAACATAGTAGCTAAATAATCCCAACGTGTTACATAAGGTAAATATTGTATAATTGTTCGATTTTCTGCAATTTTTTCCATCCCTCTATGTAAATAACCCAATATTGGTTCACAGTCGATAACATCTTCACCATCTAGAGTAAGGATAAGTCGAAGAACACCATGCATTGATGGGTGGTGAGGACCCATATTCACTATCATGAGGTCCTTTCTTGTAACTGGTGCAGTCATAGGTTTTTTCCCGATTCATTCTTCCATGAATTGCTGAAAATCAAAAGAGGGTCATCAAAAGTAAAATCATTTTTTAAATTAACGCGTTTTTATCTCTCGAATATTCAACTGACCTATTAATTCTTTATAACGTACTCTATTTTTTTTTGATAAATAAGCTAGTAGTCGTTGGCGCTTTCCCAAAATTTTCCGCAGACCTCTCTGAGATAAATAGTCTTTTTTGTTCAATTCCAAATGGGAAGTAAGCTTTCGTATTTTATTAGTAAAACAGAATACTTGGAATTCCACAGACCCCGGGTTTTCTTCTTTTTCTTTTTGTGAAATCACTGAAATGACTGAATTTTTTACCATAAAAAAATCCCCCTTTTTTTACAAATATGAATTTTACTGATCAGTAATAATAATGCGAGTTAGTGGTATATATAAGAAACTTATTTTTTATGGAATTCTATATCTAATTTTATTAAATAAAAAGAATCGATCCAATTAAACCGGCATTCGAATAGGTATACAAAACAATAGTCTATTTTGCATTTTCAAAAGAAAATTGTTTAAATCTTAAAATTAAGAAGATTTTGTTGATTCGTTTTTAGAAATAATGGATACTTCATTACATTAAATTAGTATCATATATTAGACTAAAATGTAAGACAAGTTATATGTGCATTTGTTTGCTTTCATATATCAGATATGGTACTATATAAAGTTTCATTAATTACTTTTCAATTGCGGGATACATACGTATCCTTAACAGACTGAAACGACTTCCGTTATTTGTATCAAACCAATAGCGATTCATACAAGCTAAATCTTCTAATCGATAATTGGGCCAAAGAAGTAATTTTAATTTAATTAATTGATGTCTATCAAGATCGTTATTTTCATTCAAAAATTGACTAGAACTTTTAAAATTATTCCCATTACAAAATATTCTATTTTTATCGATACCTTGACTATTCTTTGAATGGAAACAAATTAGAATTCTCAATTCTCTACGACGTCGAGACGCTAAAATATTTTCAGGGAAAAACAAATAAGAATTATTATTTTCAGTTAGATGGCTTCGAATGGATTTATCAAAATCCTCCTTATCGGCATATATTTTCTCTGGGTATCTTTGATTAATACGATGTCTACTCTTATGAACTAATGAAATTTTTATGGTTTGGTGCATAATAAACTGGGCTGATTTTTTTACAGACAGACGAAGAGGTTCGATAATCAATCTTCCCCTTTTCATCAATTCTGTAAGAGTTAAATTCTTTTTAATCAGCATTATATCAAGATTCATTTCTCTCCTTTGAATAGAGGATAGGGCTATTTTTTTTGGATTTCTCAGTCTAAGCAGGAGACAATATACTTTGATATTATTGATCATTCTTTGATTCAAAGCACCATCCCATCTTAATTGAAAAAGTAAATATCTTTTGAGGAAGAAATCAAGTTCTGCTTCTGTATTGCTCTTGTATTGTTTTTTCTTTTGTAGTTTTTTCATGTCTGATTCCGAATAAGTTTCCGCAATCTCGTTTTCTTGGTTTAATAGAACAGATACAAGACTTTCTTGGTTTTGCATAGTTGATCGAAGAGCTCTTTCATTTGCAAATTCTTTTTCTTTTTTATTCTTGAATTCAAAATATTTTTTTTCGTTTGACGGTATAATTCCTTTTTGTTTTCTATTCAGGTTTTTAGTTTCACTAAGATTTTCATTTATATTCAAATTCAAAAAAAGGAATTTGCTTGGTATAAACCAGGGTTTAATTTTATATGCATTATAAAATAGGAAAAATTCTGGAAAGAACCAAAGTTCTAGATTTGATATAGGATGACTTAGTATTTCTGTATTCATTCCCATCCAATCCCATTTTTTTTTTTGATTGGATGAATTGCTTTCTTTATCTTGATGAATCATAAAATAAAAAAGATCTTTTTTATCAATTTTATCAATTATTTGATAATTTGGAGCCTCGGTCTTAGTATTTTGGTTCCTATTGGTATTGACCTTGATCCAAGCTTCAATATCTATTTTTTTTTGAAAACAAAAATTGATAATTTTCCAATCAAAATATTTTCGATCCATATTTTTTTCCATATATATACTAGTACTTTTTCCTAGAAAATTATTGATAGGGATATAGGCTAATCTAGCAAATTTGTTTCTTTTTTGTGTATTGTAATTATAAAAATTATTTTGAGTTTTATTTACTTGGAATGGTGATCTATAAATAGATAGGTCCTCCCTCTTTTCATAATTAATAGATCTATAAGATAAAAGATTATATCTATAGTATTTTTGAAAATTTTCTTTCTGATTTGGTAATAAATATACTTCGTAATCACTTTGTTTTTTATAATAACTCAATTGTTCTTTTTCATATGAATCCGCTTTGTTTAAATTTTTATCTCGAATTGTACGACATTTTTTTGTGCTATTTCGCCATTTTTGTGCTATTAATTTAGACCATTTAATCTGAGATAAATGATATTGATAATAACTTCTTAACCAGCCTTTCCATTGATTTTTTTTCGAGTTCGTAAGTTTCTTATCTTTTAATTTAGAATCAATTATTCCTTGTCTGCCAAAATTATTGTTTATTGAAGTTTTAAGAAAAAAAGATGTTCCGCGATATTCAAGAATATTAAACAAATTGGGGGCTTGGACTTTTGATAATTTGTAAAATACATATGCTTGTGAGAAGGAGGATAATTCATCAAAATTCTGTGAATTATTATTACTAATATTATAAAAGGACTTTTGTATAGTTGAAATAAAGTTAATTGTATTTTGATTGGTTTTATTACTTTTTTCATGATTTTTTTTAGTATTGGAAATAGGTTTATCAATAATAGTTTTTATTGATTCAAGAAAAAGTTTTGTATATATTTTGGGAATATTAATGATAGATAGAAGGATATCTATATATATATTTTCAATGAAAAATTTTATAAAAAAATAAAATTTACGGATTATTCGAGCACTACGTCGTTTTAATATTTGCCAAATAATTTTTGTTAATTCGAATCTTTTAGCATTACAACTATTTTTATTAGTACTAACATTTATTCCGGGAGTCACTTTATTTTTTTCTTTTGTAATTCTTTCTATTTTTTTTCTAATTATACTTGTTCTATCAGTTAGACCATTCATTTTTTTTTCTATTAGTAAAAAATTTGTCCAATTTCTAGATTTAATTTGATCCATTGATTCATTAATTATTTGATTATCCGTTATAGAATCTTTTTCTTTTTTAGTTTTTCTTGATTTGTTTACTTCTTTCAATCTACTAAATATCAATAGAATTTTATTTCTTTTTGAGATTTCTTTTATTTTTTTTTCGAGTTTATTTAAAATAGGTTCAAAAAAGGAAGGCCTTTTTCGAGGAGAACCAAAAGGAAGTTCAGTTTCCATTCCCCAAACTGTTAAAAAACAAAAATCATCCTTTTGACCTTTCTTTTTCTTTTTGATTCGATCTAGATAAGAATACCTTAGTTTATATCCGTGCCAAGGTTTTAGACAGAAAGGAAATAGGATTTTTATCTGAATGCCGTCTAATAACCAATTTTTTGGAAATTCTCTTTCTGATAATTGAACACCATTATAGGTGCATTTAATATGTATTTCTCTATTCCATTCCTTTAAATCTTCAGACCATTCAGGAAATTGCAATAGTACCATACGGGCAATGTTTTTAGCTATTATTAATGAAGGTAATAGAATATATTTTCTAAGAGTCGATTGAGTTATTAACATTAAACCTCTTATTACTTGCGCAAGCGGGATCGTATCCCAAGCTTCTGCTATTTCTATGCGTGCTTTCTCCTTTCTTTTGTTCTCTTCTTTTTTGTCCTTCTCGTTTTTTTTTTCTTCGTTTCTCTCTTCTTCTGTGTAATCTGAAATTTTTAGTTCTGCTCCCTCTCTCATCCAGTTTCGAAAAATTAGTTTCATTAGTCCTGAGGTATCAAAAGAAAAAAGACCCAGTTTGCCTATTCTGTTCAAAAAGAGGAGAGAGTGTACATTTGCTTGAAAGAGTTCCCAAATAATTGTTTTACGCCTTTGTGCTCGCATAGAACCTTTGATTATGTCTCTCCGAAAATCCGATTGTTGTGAATAGCGTATTAAAGCCACCTCGTCTGCTTGATCAGGATTGTTAGTATCTTTATTAGTAGTGTCACTATTTTCCCTATTATCACTAAAAATCACTACTCGTTTAAATTTTCTTGAACGAATCTCATAATCAATGGGTACTTCTTCTTCACCCTCTCCTTCCTGTTGTTCTAATTCATTGATTAATTTATATGACCATCGAGGTACGTTTTTACTTATTTCTTTTATTCCAATAATATTTTTTTTTCTTTTTTTATTATTAGTTATAATTGCATTGAATAAAAATTTGAAAAAGTTTGTTTCCTTTTCGAACTCAACTCTTTCTTGTTCTGAAAATAAAAAAGATCTTTTCAAATTTAAATTTGATTCTCTTTCTCTAGCAAGTTGATTGATTAAAGTCAAGAAATAACTCATTTTTTTTGATAATGTTTTCTGTTCAAATTTTTGAAGATGAGTATCAGTAAGAAAGATAGTATGAATTTTATTTTTTTCTAGAAAAGTTTCTGTTACAATTTCATTTATAATTAATGGTGAAAAAAATAAATTGATTCTTCCGCGATGCGGCCCATTCAAGAAAGGATCATATATTTGGCGCAAGTTTTCTTTTTTATTTCCCTCATTACACAATCTAATTTTTTTTTCTAGTATATCAATACAAAAAGATCCTTTGTCTAGAGTTTCAATTCTATTTATCAACTCATTGTTTAGATTATTCTTTTTTTCTTGATTAGTATAAACCCAA